CTGAAAGTAGCATTCCCTATATGAATGAGATAGGCAACTTGAAGGGCTAGAGGCTAAGAAGGCAACTAGCTGAGGGCGAAGGGCACACTGAACACGAACCGAATCAACTGAAAGGAGAGGAGCGATAGCAACTCACCAGAAAGCAACTAGCTGTCGCCCTGCTTCCCTCTTCCCTCTCGATAGAGGGCTAAATCACCTACTTAACACTAACCCAATAGAACCAGGAAAGCATAACACCTTTCGCAGTTCCCCTCTAGGCAAGCACCTAGCTGGCGAGGAAGGAAGACTAACTAGCTCTCCCGTAGGTGCAAAGCCGCTCGCCCTAATGAATAAGCGGGAGAGGGAGAGTGAAAGGAGCACACTTCTCGACTAAGGCAATCTCATCTGAAAGCTCAAGCTCAACTTGCCGGTCTGAAAAGAGGCTCAACATTCGGACATATCTTTTCGATTGTTAGCAGGAAGAGAAAGCAGACTAGATTGAAAGAGGAGAAAGGCAAGCGGAAAGCTGCAACTTCCTTGCTAGAAGGCCTTCCTCGCTAGAAGTACGATTGGAAGGCAAGGTAAAGCGGTAGCAAGCGAGGGCTTTCGTGGATCCTTCCCCGGTGGAATTGCTTTTTTTGAAAGTCAGTCAAGCAAGAAGGAAGGCAGGATTAGCTTTCAAGCAGTCTTCAAGCATGACATGAATTCAAGCCAGTCTGCTTCGGAGAATCTGATTCTACTTTCATGCCACCTTTCACTTCCCCGTGGCATTGCCTTTGATTCTGGCTTTAGATTAGGGTCTTGCTTACAATAGGAGATCAATCTTTCATTCTCTTTCCCAGTTCAGTGCACTATAAGCTATTAAAGAAGAGCTTAGGGCTATGGTCTCACTTTCCCTAGTCTCATAATCAAAGACTACTAACCAATCCTAATATGTGAATAGCTTAGGTGCCGTGGACTCTCTTGCTTACCGTAGACTCTCCTTATAAGCCAGCCATGGCTCTTAGCCCCCTAACTAAGCCGTAGCGCTGGACTGCACTCTTTCTTCTATCAACTGAGGAAATGCACCTTTCGTTTGAAATTCCCTTGTACTCCTATCTACTTTCAGTCTCTTTGCTTTGCTCGGTCCAAAAAGGATCAGGATCTAATTCTGCCATACGTTGAATTTTCCCCGTTTTCACAGAAAGAATTTGCTGTATACTTTCTGGGGGAAATATGTCATCGAATTGTAAAAACAATCGAAATAGGATTTTTTGGTCGGGGGCCGGCCACCAGCTCAATAACCTCTAAGACTCTCTAAAATGTAGTCTTTCGCTTTGTTGTTGTTGTCTCGGATTGATTAGCAGACAACAGGAGTGTACTTTCGTGATTGCGAATACCCACTCTTAGGGCAGGAAGCCCGTAACCTTATTTGATTCGTAGCTCGTTAAGGGAAATTTAATCAAGGCGGCTACCATAGAGTCAGACCTTTTACCGATCCTATCTCATCAAAGCCGGGTAACAAAAAGAAGGAACTTTATAATGAAATGAAAGAAAGGCGAAGGAAAAGAAATGGGCTCCTTCGGTTACCGTTCTATCCGTTCTAATCCTGACGGTTTTGAATGCTATTGAGTTTCCCGCTCCTGAATGAGAAGTGGTTTTTTTCTTCCTACGGTCTTGGCCTGAGAAAAGTGATCTTTGAAACTGAAATCGACTAAAAAGTAACAGAATAGGCTTTAGAGTAGCTCTTTCCAAATAGGTCGAGTAGCCGCCCTTTATAGTATAGAAATCGAATGAAAAGGAGCTCTCTAGTTGGGATTTACACGCACAGCCTTCTCCTATGAGTCTGCCTATGTTACGCGCCTGCCTTTGATAACCTTTCAGCTGGTTCCCTTCGTCGGCATCATTGAACCTCGTTAGCATTTCTAAAAGAATTGGAGGCTCAAAACGAATGGTCAAAGGAATTGATGATTCGTGTTTAGTCTCCGATCTTCGCCTAGTCTTCGAACCTGCACTGTATAGAGGGGAACAAGCTCAGACATATAGCAAGACTAGAACTCCTATTGCATGCATCGATACCAGACCAGACAAACTAAAGCTAGCCCACTGCACTTTAGCATAGTGAAAGTCTCTCTTAATTACGCATTAGCTTGAAGTGAAACTTCCGTCTATGTAAGAAAAGTCTTAACCTCCCTTACTTTGTGGGCGCACTGACCAAAGACCTACTCCTGCTTAGCGCACGAGACTCACTTTAGCCTTGCTTATTTCACCTTCGGGTACTAGAAGCATATAGTCTATTAGCTCTCTATAGATTCACTCTTTTTCTTAAAAGAAAGATAGAAGGGCAGCTACAGACTCCGTTCCTTATCGCTTCGTTTGCTATCCTACCCTACTTCGCTAGCTAGACTATCGCAAGTCATTTATACCAAAAGACCTGGCCATCGCCAACCAAGAGGGGGATGAACCTACTTCCAGAGACTACTCGCCTTGAACTCCGTCCCCTGAACTTGACTGCTTATGCAACTACAGTGCTATAAAAAAGAAAAATGGCAGGAGACCACATACCAAGAAAGAAAAAGCTAGGGATGAGCTACTTACTAGCTTAGACCTTTGCGTTTCAATATCAACGATTAGAAGAGGTACGAAGTGAGCCACAAACCATATTTCTGATTATGCTCATTCCATTTGACTGCTAATCACAAATGACATTCAATCTTTCTGCGATAAGAAGATAAATGATTTCATTACCATAGATCCAGATAGCATAAGGGAGAGGGAATTCTTTATTTTTTTATTTTCTATAATCTATAATAAGGTAAAGTGCTCCACCGGTACACCTTTCTGGTCTTCCTTCTGAGCCAGGATCAATACAAAAAAAAGAAAAAATGAAAAGTGCTAAACCAGATCGATCTTTCGGCATAGGAAATCGGACTGTCTTTCTTACTTATACTAAGTTAAGGGAACCAAAGAGCTTTCTCCGCGATTCATTGCTTACTTAGCCTTCTCAGTTTAGCATTCTACCAAAAAATCTTCTTTCTCAGGGTCAATCTAGTCCTCTTTGAATTGATCTCGTACTCTATAGCATTAGAGAAATGGAAGCCTTTTTCTAGAAAAGATGAAGACAGGGAATCGGAACTAAATAATTCTTTCTTCGTCGACTATGGACTTTGACGACTCTAGCTTCATCTTAGGGAAAGTAAAAAGAAAAGCATCATTCACATCTTACAGTAATTTCTTAGGGACTCTAGATCATAGACTGGGATCACTCGAGATCGATGGCTATGCACTCGCCCGAATGCAAACATTGGCTTGTTAGATTTTCCTTTGAGCGAGCCGTTGACTACTATTGTAAATAGAAATGAAAGTAAGAAAACAGGCATTGAGAAGGGTAGTTCGGGCAACGATCTGGTTTTTTGCTATTGGCACAAGCAGGTCCCTACTATCTAAGAACACTAGCAATGAGATCTCATCTCTCTGACTTAGGTTCCGAAGCTTGTCGCAAAGAAGAGAGGGAAAGAGCGGAAAAGCGGGTTTTACGTCAACAGTTCTTCCTCGTTCCGACAAAGAGTGTGTTTCCTTATTCTTTTTTAGCTTTGAGCTTGGTTCAGATTGGACACGTCCTCACTCGTTCTTTTTTCAAGATCTTTGAGCCTCTTAAGGATGCCGTAGGGATTCTTCTAACAGGTCTGTCCCTGTGCTAATAGACCCACTCCAATCCCGGGAACCTTACCTGAGCTACTAAAATCTTGGAAATCGACTAGCCTTACTTCTTTCATTGATGGGGCTCCATCCCTCTTGACTATATAGGTAGGGGCTTAGCTGCTCCTAGTCAGATAAAAGTTCTATACTGGGGCTCTCGGCAACCCTGAACTACTAAAAACCTGGCCCTTTGATGTGCTTGCCCAGCCTCTTCCACTAGAAAGAGCTTCTTCTCTTAAGGCTTCTTGCCAGTAGTGAGAAAAACCTTGCTTATCTATCTTTAGAAAGAGGATTTATCCTCTAGTTGCGAAGGATACTGCTTACTACAGATTCGAGTGAAATGGCTGGTGGTAAGCGTGGTAAGGTCGCTGCTAACGAATGGTGGGTGCGTGGAGAATGCTATGGATTCGAGCTCCATTTCCCTCTCGGTACTTAGATCTTCCTCTAAAACGTCTCCCATTCCTCTTTCCTTTGTTCCGCCGACTACATTGATTGGATACCGCTGGGCCTGCCTACGCATAAAGTCTAAGGATTCTCCCATAAAGCCATTGAATTGCCCTTGGTTGTCCTACCTTAGATCTTATTCCCACCTTGTTCTATTGCTCTTTCTCGATGGGGCGCTAGACCTCATTCTCTTTGAGACGCTTATTCAATTGATAGTGGCCCCTCCTTACGTTACTTTAATTCGATGGGGAGGATGGGAGTAAGGAGCGGGTACGGGAGCTTGACCAGGAACAAGATAACGAGAAGTGGATTTGCCTGGGGTGGGCTCACTTTTCTGCCTTTTCCTCCCACGATTTAAGGATTGGCTCAAGCAACCTATCTTACTAATAAGAAAGTGGCTGCTAGTTGTAGCGCCCCTTTATAAAAATGATATTCTTCTGCGAGACTCCATCCAACCAAATCCCATTTTTGAAGGATGTATTCTCGGAAAACATCATCGCGAAAGCTTTCCGGTTGGAGGTGAGCTAAAATGGAATGACGGGGATTGAATGGCCTGGAAAGCTGGTAGGGTTTGGGGCGAGCTGTGGGCTACATTAGATATGGGTTGAAATGGCGAGAGCTGAGATGACGGGAAGAAGCAGACCCATCGAGAATCGAGGAATGACCATGTACTCCTTCCCTTACGGGGCTCATGGAGTAGCGTATTTCGAAAGAGGAAGACGGGGGGTGAGAAGCCATAGCAATATTATATGCATTTCGGGCCTCAGTTTCTGCATCATGATCCACCTAATATGGGTATTGTGACTGGCATATGGATTTTTATAATTGTTGGAAGGGGACTGATGTTTATTTATGAAGGCGAATCTTGGATAACTGAAGTTAGGAGGATTGTAGAGTGA